GTTGTCCTGTAGCTTAAGTCTAAAGTATAGCACTGAAAATGCTAAGATGGTATAACCCTCCACAAAGGTCTTGGTCCTAAACCTCACATTACCTAAAATCATCTGTTTATACATGCAAGCCTCACCACAACGGTGAAACAGCCATATAACCCAGAGCCGGCATCAGTCACTCACCACAACGCCAAGCAATAGCCACACCCCCACGGGCAACACAGCAGTAATTAACATTAGGCCATAAGTGAAAACTTGACCAAGCAAGATGAATAAAGGGTCGGTTAATCTCGTGCCAGCGACCGCGGTTACACGATAGACCCAAGGTAATATTAACGGCGTAAAAATGACTAAAATTAACAGTTAAAACTTAGGGCGGAACTCCGGCCGGGCTGTAAAAAGCCATAAGCCACACTAACCCTTGTCCCTAACACCATACAACTTTGACTCATGAAAGCTAAGGTACAAACTAAGATTAGATACCCTACTATGCCTAGCCGTAACACACAATTAAATTACCAATTGTTCGCCAAACAACTACGAGCCATACTTGAAACTTAAAAGACTTGACGGTACTTCATCACGGCCTAGAGGAGCCTGTCTAATAACCGACAATCCACGATTAACCCAGCCCCTTCTTGCCCAACAGTCTATATACCACCGTCGCCAGCTTACCTTGTAAAAGAAATAAAGTGAGCTAGATAGTACAACACTAAAACGACAGGTCGAGGTGTAACTTATGAAGGGGACCAAGATGGGCTACATTCTCAACCGAGAATACGAATAACACTATGAAACTAATGTTTGAAGGCGGATTTAGCAGTAAGATAAGAATAAAACACTTAACTGAACACAACGCAATGAAGTGCGTACACACCGCCCGTCATCCCTGCCACCACAATATAAACCTTAATAAACTAACCTGAAAAAATCAAACAGGGCAAGTCGTAACATGGTAAGTGTACTGGAAAGTGTACTTAGAAACAAAAAGTAGCTTACACAAAGCACTCGACCTACACTCGAGCGACATTACATTAATCTTTTTGAGCTGACTAAACAACGAAATACAAACATATACTACTAAACAAACAAATCATTTGCCACACCCAGTAGTTGCGATCGAACAGTCACAAGTCACAATAAAGTACCGCAAGGGAACCCCCAAAGCAATAAACAGCAAAGACTAACCCTTGTACCTTTTGCATCATGGTCTAGCAAGAACACAAGGGCAAGAAGAATCACAGTCCCTTACCCCGAAACCGAATGAGCTATTTCTAAGCAGTCTAACGGACGCACCCTTCTATGTAGCAAAATAGTGGGAAGACTTAAAAATAGAGGTGAAACGCCTATCGAATCCGGAGATAGCTGGCTACCCCGAACAGAATCTAAGTTCTACTTTAGATTTAATACTTAACCCATAAACATCTAAAGATAATCAATAGAGGTACAGCTCTATTGATCCAGGATACAACCTGAATTTGAAAGAAGCTGTAACTGCCAAGACCTGTAGGCCCTCAAGCAGCCACCCTAAAAAATATCGTCAAAGAATTAACTTAAACAAACCCGACACCAATTAAAAACTTCAAATTAACTAAAGGTGGATCTACACAAGTAGATATCATTATGCTAAAACTAATAATAAGATTCCATCTCTTTACGCACCCCTCCACTAGAACCAGAAGAACTACTAGTAATTAACAGACCACAAAAGGCAGATAACAAACCCATACACACCTAAAACCAACTGTGACCCCAACACAGGAGCGTCAAAAAGAAAGATTAACCGTTATAAAAGGAACTCGGCAACCCGGGGCTCCAACTGTTTAACAAAAACATAACCTTTAGCTAAACAAGTATTAAAGGCAACGCCTGCCCAGTGAATAATTAAACGGCCGCGGTATCCTAACCGTGCAAAGGTAGCATAATCATTTGTCTATTAATTGTAGACCTGTATGAAAGGCAAAATGAGAGCCCAACTGTCTCTTATAACAAATCAATTAAACTGATCTCCTAGTCCAAAAGCTAGAATACTAACATAAGACCAGAAGACCCTGTGAAGCTTTAACTAACCTATTAAACCCAATAATTAACTACTTTCGGTTGGGGCGACCTTGGAATAAAAAAGAACTTCCAATATATGACTCCTCATAAGACAGGCAAACAAGCCACACTAGACCCAGTATTACTGATAATTGAAATAAGTTACTCCAGGGATAACAGCGCTATCTTCTTTTAGAGCCCATATCAAAAAGAAGGTTTACGACCTCGATGTTGGATCAGGACATCCCAGTAATGCACCCGTTACTAAAGGTTCGTTTGTTCAACGATTAATAGTCCTACGTGATCTGAGTTCAGACCGGAGTAATCCAGGTCAGTTTCTATCTATGAACGCTTTACCCAGTACGAAAGGACCGGCACAGCAAAGCCAATGTTACACACACGCTTTAACCATAAATATACCACCAATAAACGGAACACTCCTTTAAACCTAGATAAGGTTAATTAAGGATTACCATACCTTAATAATTTCAACCCTACTCAACATCATAAACCCCCTACTCTATATCCTGCCTATTCTAATCGCAGTTGCATTTCTCACCCTCTTAGAGCGAAAACTACTAGGGTATATACAACTACGAAAAGGCCCAAACTTAGTAGGTCCCCTAGGACTACTACAGCCCATCGCAGACGGCCTAAAACTAATCACAAAAGAGACAACGAAGCCGACACTCTCATCTCCCCTCCTATTTACACTATCCCCCATCATAGCCCTATCCTTAGCCTTAATCTCCTGAGCGCCCGTACCCATACCCAACGCACTAACCAACATAAACCTAGGACTTCTATTCATTATAGCTATATCAGGCATATTCACATACACCATCCTATGGTCCGGATGATCGTCAAACTCAAAATACCCCCTCATAGGGGCCATTCGAGCCGTAGCCCAAATCATCTCCTACGAAGTAACACTAGGATTAATCATCATTTCATTAGCCATCATTTCGGGAGGCTACTCTTTATCTTCCTTCACAGAAGTACAAGAACACTCCTGACTCCTATTCGGATCTTGACCCCTAGCTATAATATGATTTACCTCTACCCTAGCAGAAACCAACCGATCCCCCTTTGATTTAACAGAAGGTGAATCAGAACTGGTCTCCGGATTTAACCTAGAATTCTCAGCCGGACCTTTTGCCCTACTTTTTCTAGCCGAATACACCAATATTCTACTAATAAACACCTTATCTGTCATAATATTTTTAAACCCAGGAAATTCTAACCCGGAACTATTCACAATTAACCTAATAACTAAAACAATAATCCTAACCGCCCTCTTCCTATGAATCCGCGCCTCATACCCACGATTCCGATATGACCAACTTATACACCTATTATGAAAACAGTACCTCCCACTCACCCTAGCCATATGCACACTTAACCTATTTACAACAACATCATTCTGTGGAACCCCCCCCCAATGGAAGCGTGCCTGAGAAAATAAGGACTACCTTGATAGCGTAGACACGGACCACAAAACCCACTTCCCAATCAAAGAAAGGGTCTACCATCTCTGGCCCCCAAAGCCAGTATTTTACTAATTAAACTACTCTCTGATAAACCGTAAAAAATAACTCTCCGAGGACCCCCCCCTACCCCCCCCAAGCAATTGGGTCCCGAAATCGGCCTATATATGTACTCTTTACATATATGGGTCCTCATATCGCTATGTATAATAATACATTAATCGTTTTTCCCCACGCCTAATAAACAGGAATTGGACTTTAATGAATTATATATAAAACTGGCTCACTAACATAATTTCCTTACCTCATTTTCTGGTCGTTCCATTTAACAGAGGTTGTCTGTTATTAGTAACCATGGCTATCTACTTCAAACCGGTGTCCCATGATTTAACCCTTCCCGTGAAATCCTCTATCCTTTCACCGCAGGCATACAGTCCCGCTTTTCACGTCCATATACTGTAACTCCTCCCGTTTATGTCCTTTCCAAGGCCGCTGGTTACTCTTTCAGGAGCTTCTCAATGGTCCGGAACCACCCCGCCTTACTTGCTCTTTCCAAGGCCTATGGTCGCACCCTTTATACTGGTACATTTAACCTCATGTTCTTATCACGAATGCATGTTCCACCCCTGGTTGTCTTTTTATAGGTACCTTTCACCTGACACCCATATATGCCCGTTACCGTCACCCCTCTCCGGGGTAGATCATTAGTCCAGGTGGAGCTATGTTCTTGGTCTTGCACTTTTCCCTATAGGGATACATCTTCTTAATGCTTGTTATACATATTATTACATACTGCTAAAAATTTCATTATTTTTTATTAATGAAATCCCGGTGTAATTACATTTTTACACCCGATTTTTTAAATTTTTACCAAAATTAATCCCACTTTCCTATACTAAAATTACAAACCCGAAATCCTATACAAAATTACCTCACATATTATTTTATTTTTCAAAAACCTGCGAGAAAAAAAAACAGTATAAAAATCACCGCCTCATTTTTAGATCACCGGAAATTTACTATCTTCTCTAGATTCACGATTCATAAATGCCAATCGCCCGAAACAGAACACAGCCGATTTTACCTTTATTTTTAACCCAATCCCGAATTCTTATATATTAAGGTAGCAAAGCACGGCCATGCAAAAGGCTTAAAACCTCAATACAGATGTTCAAATCATCTCCTTAATACTAGAAAACCAAGATTCGAACTTGGACCTAGAAGCCCAAAACTTCTAATACTACCTATAATATTTTCTAAGTAAAGTCAGCTAAAAAAGCTATCGGGCCCATACCCCGAAAATGTCTACCCGACCTTTACTAATGAACCCGATATCCCTAATAACCATCACAACAAGCATCATCATAAGCACCACCCTAATTATCACAGCAACACATTGACTAATAGCCTGGGTTTGCCTAGAAATCAACACCCTGTCTATAGTACCAATCATCTCAAAGCCTCACCACCCTCGGGCAACAGAAGCAACAACAAAGTATTTCCTAACACAAACCCTTGCCTCCATGTCTATCCTATTTGCGGCAACCATAAACGCACTAAACACCTCAAACTGAGAAATCAGCCTCACGACAGAATCTATAACCATAAAAATCATCACATTAGCCTTAATGATAAAAATAGCTGCAGCGCCGTTCCACTTCTGGCTGCCAGAAGTGGCACAAGGCGCTACAACGCTAACGACCTTAACAATCCTAACCTGACAGAAAATTGCGCCCCTCGCTATCCTTATAGCCAACCACAACAACACCAACCTAACAATCCTAAGCTTCTCGGCAATCTTATCCGTGCTAATAGGAGGACTAGGCGGACTTAACCAAACCCAGCTCCGAAAACTAATAGCCTTCTCATCTATCGCCCACACAGGATGAATCCTCGCAACCATTACCCTAGCACCAAACATCTCTATCTTAACCTTTCTAATCTACACAATAACTACCACCCCAATTTTCCTCATACTCAATACGTCATCAGCAACAACCATCAAAGACATAGGAACCATATGAACAGCCTCCCCCTATTTAATGTTAATCATACTGACAACTATCCTATCCTTAACCGGCCTTCCCCCTCTCACCGGATTTATACCGAAATGACTTATTCTTAACAAAATAACCGCCTTCAACCTGACCACAGAAGCCACCCTTATAGCTATATTCTCCCTGCCAAGCCTATACCTATACATCCGCTTAACCTATGTCCTAACCATGACGCTACCCCCCCACACATCCATCACACAAATAAAATGACGAACACCACACAAAAAATCCCCCCAATTCTTAACCACACTAACAACCATAATAATTCTACTCCTGCCCCTATCACCAAACATATAGAAACTTAAGTTATATTAAACTAGGAGCCTTCAAAGCCCCAAATAAAGCACAACTTTAGTTTCTGCAGAACTTGCAGTACCACTACATCTCCTGTTTGCAACACAGACATTTTAACTAAACTAAAGTTCCCTAGATTAGCAGGCCTTGATCCTACAAAAAACTAATTAACAGCTAGCTGTCCAAACCAACGGACTTTAATCTAGTCTTCTCCGTTTTTGGGGGGAAGAAAAAAACGGAGAAGCCCCGGGCAGAAGGCCGACTTCAGATTTGCAGTCTGACATGATGACACCTCGGGGCTTGGTAGCAAGGAATTACCTGTGTGTAAATTTACAGTTTACCGCTTAATCAGCCATACTACCTGTGTATATCACCCGTTGACTATTTTCGACAAACCACAAAGATATCGGAACCCTGTACCTTATATTTGGCGCATGGTCCGGCCTAGTTGGCGCCGGACTAAGCATTCTAATACGTATAGAATTGACACAGCCCGGGTCACTATTTGGCAGCGACCAAATCTATAACGTCTTAGTAACCGCCCACGCATTCATTATAATTTTCTTTATAGCTATGCCTATCATAATTGGGGGATTTGGGAATTGACTAATCCCTCTAATAATTGGAACTCCCGACATAGCCTTCCCCCGAATAAACAACATAAGCTTTTGACTCCTACCCCCAGCCCTCCTCATACTATTATCCTCCTCCTACGTTGAAGCGGGCGCAGGAACAGGATGAACTGTTTACCCACCCCTCTCCGGGAACTTAGTCCACTCAGGCCCATCCGTAGACCTAGCCATCTTCTCCCTCCACCTAGCCGGAGCATCCTCTATTCTTGGGGCAATTAACTTCATCACTACATGCATCAATATAAAACCCAAGTCAATACCAATATTTAATATCCCACTTTTTGTCTGATCCGTCATAATCACCGCAATCATACTACTTCTAGCCCTACCCGTACTTGCGGCAGCCATCACTATACTTCTAACGGACCGGAATCTAAACACAACCTTCTTTGACCCCTGTGGGGGGGGCGACCCAGTCCTATTTCAACACCTATTCTGATTTTTTGGCCACCCAGAAGTCTATATTCTAATCCTACCCGGATTTGGTATCATTTCCAGCATTATCACTTTCTACACAGGAAAAAAGAACACGTTCGGGTATACTAGCATAATCTGAGCAATAATATCCATTGCAATCCTAGGGTTTGTAGTATGAGCCCACCACATATTCACTGTTGGCCTAGATATCGACAGCCGCGCCTACTTCACAGCAGCCACAATAATTATCGCAATTCCAACCGGGATTAAAGTCTTCGGCTGACTAGCTACTCTCACCGGAGGACACATCAAATGACATACTCCAATCTATTGAGCCCTAGGATTTATCTTTCTATTCACTGTCGGAGGTATGACCGGGATCATCCTGGCAAACTCATCCCTAGATATTGTTCTACACGATACCTACTATGTCGTAGCACACTTCCACTATGTGCTATCCATAGGAGCAGTATTTGCTATCATGGGAGGCCTCACCCACTGATTCCCACTATTTACAGGATATGCCCTAAATCAGACTTTAACTAAGACCCAATTCTGAGTAATGTTTCTAGGTGTTAACATAACATTTTTCCCACAGCACTTCTTAGGACTATCCGGCATACCCCGCCGATACTCAGACTTTCCAGATGCCTTCACCCTATGAAACACTATTTCATCCGTTGGGTCCACAATTTCTTTAATCGCAGTACTTATATCACTATTCATTGTCTGAGAAGCACTAACATACAAACGTAAACCCACCCTACAATTAGGAAAAAAGACTCACATCGAATGACTCTACGGAACACCGCCCCCACACCACACCCACACCGAACCCACTTTTATACCTAATAATTCATATGCCCCAATCCGAGAATATATCTCATATATACAATGACCCTGGCCCGAGAAGAGACAGACTTAAACTGCCACCTATTAATTTCAAGTTAATCGCACACTTATACTTTCTTCCCGAGAATCTAGTAAACACATTACATGACTTTGTCGTAGTCAAATCACAGCATCTGTGTTTCTCAATGCCCTACGCAACCCAACTATCACTACAAGAAGCCCTAGGCCCGACAATAGAAGAAGTCGTGTTTCTACACGACCACGTTCTTCTCCTCACATGTCTAATAACACTAGTAATCCTGATATTCACTATTACTGCAACCACGACAGCCCTAACCCACAATGACCCGTCAGAAGAAGTCGAACAACTAGAAGCAGCATGAACAGCCGCCCCAATCATAATTCTAATCCTAACAGCCCTCCCATCAGTTCGATCCTTATACTTAATAGAAGAAGTATTTGACCCCTATCTTACAATTAAAGCTACAGGCCATCAATGGTACTGAAACTACGAGTACTCGGACGAAACCCACATCTCGTACGACTCCTATATACTACAAACACATGACCTCCCCAAAGGTTCACCTCGGCTACTTGAAGTCGACCACCGCATGGTAATACCGGCGGGCCTACAAACCCGAATTGTAGTAACCGCAGAAGACGTTCTTCACTCCTGAGCAATCCCCTCTCTAGGCATCAAAGTAGACGCCGTGCCCGGCCGACTTAACCAAATCCCATTAGCAACATCCCGAACAGGGGTCTTTTTCGGCCAATGCTCAGAAATTTGTGGGGCCAATCATAGCTTTATACCTATCGCAGCAGAAGCCATCCCCCTATACTACTTCGAACAATGACTATCTACAGGGCAGTCACTAAGAAGCTTATACAGCATCAGCCTTTTAAGTTGAAGAGGAAAACACTTTCCTTAGTGAATGCCACAACTAGACATTGTATACATCCTTATAATTTACCTGTGAGCCTGACTAACTCTTACCCTACTTACCCTAAAAATTAAAACCCTCACACTGGCCACCAAGATAAAAAAACAACCTCCTTTACACCCTCAACCAACAACACTTTCCACACCATGAATATAACCATATTTGAACAATTCACGAGCCCAGAACTTGCCCTCATCCCAACATCACCCCTATCAATCCTAATCCCCCTTTTCCTAATTTACCACAAACCCGAACTTATCGGAAATCGTATAACAACCGCCCTCACCTGGTTCTTAAAAATATTTATACTAAACATGACAAGTCAACTTACCCCAAAAGGACAAAAATGGTCTCACCTACTAGCCAGCCTTATCCTTATAATCCTCTTATCCAACCTACTAAGCCTCCTACCATACACCTTCACATCAACCTCCCAGCTATCAATAAACATAGCCCTAGCCCTCCCCCTCTGACTAGCCACCGTTATCACCGGCCTAAAAAATAAGCCATCCTCAGCCCTAGCTCACCTCCTACCAGAAGGCTCCCCAACTCCACTGATCCCCTTTATAATCCTAATTGAAACAGTTAGTCTGCTGATACGGCCCATTGCACTTGGAGTACGACTCACAGCCAACATTACTGCTGGACACCTCCTTATAACAATAGTAAGTTCTGCCGTCATCAACCTTATTAATACCTACATCTCAATCAGCTCACTAGCACTCGCCCTACTATTCCTCCTTACAATTCTAGAATTGGCGGTAGCCTGTATTCAAGCCTACGTCTTTGTTCTCCTAATCATCCTTTACCTACAAGAAAACACATAATGACTCGCCAACTACACCAATATCATATAGTCGACCCAAGCCCCTGACCCCTAACCGGGGCAGCAGGCTCCCTACTAATAGCCTCAGGGCTAGCTCTATGATTTCATACAACCACAACGCTAGTACTAAAATTAGGACTTATAACCCTCACACTCACTCTTATTCAATGATGACGAGACGTCATTCGAGAGGGCACCTATCAAGGACATCACACTTTAGGCGTACAAAAAAACATACGATATGGTATAATCCTATTTATTACATCAGAAGTTTTCTTCTTCCTAGGGTTCTTCTGAACTCTCTATCACGTCAGCCTTGTACCCACACCAGAGCTCGGCGCAGAATGGCCCCCAGCAGGAATCAACCCACTAAACCCAATAGATGTACCACTCCTCAACACTGCAGTACTACTTTCATCTGGCGCAACCATTACATGATCACACCACACCATAATAAAAGGAAATAAAAAAGAAGCCACCTACGCACTAGCAATTACCATTGTACTAGGTATCTACTTTACAGCCCTCCAAATCTCAGAGTATTCAGAAACACCTTTTACCATCTCAGACAGCGTATACGGCTCACTATTCTTTGTGGCCACAGGATTTCACGGCCTTCATGTCATAATTGGAACCTCCTTCTTAATAATTTGCCTAACACGCCTCATCCAATACCACTTCACAACAACCCACCACTTTGGATACGAAGCCGCAATTTGATACTGACACTTCGTAGATATCGTCTGACTATTCCTATACGTCTCAGTATACTGATGAGGCTCATATTTCTTTAGTATACAAGTACAAATGCCTTCCAAGCATGGGGCCCCACACGGGAAGAAATAATTAGCCTCACACTCCTTATTATTATAGCCATAGCAACAGCAACCCTCCTATACATCATCAACGCCCTAATACCAACAAAACCAGATATTAATAAACTCTCACCTTACGAATGTGGATTTGACCCACTAGGCAATGCACGCTCTCCCATCTCTATTCAATTCTTCCTAGTCGCAATCCTATTTATTCTATTTGACCTTGAAATCATCCTGCTTCTTCCCATCTCCTGAAGCATTAACACGAACCCAACAATCACTACCACAACTATAACCGCCACCCTCCTAATTATTCTGACACTAGGCCTAGTATATGAATGACTTCAGGGCGGCCTAGAATGGACAGAATGTTGGGGTAGTCTAACCAGATATTTGATTTCGACTCAAAAGAACTTAACTAATAAGCCCCAATAATGGAACTAATTAAAACCATCCTGACCTTAGCCTTTATAACCACCATCCTAAGTCTATCCATACAACACAAACACCTTATATTGGCACTTATATGCATCGAAACAATAACACTCCTCCTATTTATATTATTAGTCATATACACTTCAACCTCACTAGCCCTATCACAAACCCCAATACCCATCATCCTTATCACCATCTCTGTCTGCGGGGCGGCAGTGGGCCTTAGCCTAGTTGTTGCAATTACACGAACCCACGGAAATGACTTCCTAAAAAACTTAAACCTATTATAATGCTCAAAACCCTTATTATAACAGCAACACTGATCCCAACTATCCTCACCCTAAAACCTAAAATATTGTACTCAGCGACAACCTCCTATATATTCACACTAGCATTGCTCAGCCTCACCCTCCTGGAACCCAAAACAAACATACTCCTAAGCCTGGATGCTGTCTCAGCACCACTTCTTGCACTCTCCTTCTGGCTCCTCCCATTAATAACTATTGCCAGCCAACACACAATAACCAAAGAACCCCTGCAACGACAACGAACTTTCTTAGCAACACTAACACTTCTACAGCTATTTATCTCATTAACATTCATAGCCTCCAACCTAACCTTAATATATGTCATATTTGAAGCCACCCTGATCCCCACCCTAATTATCATCACACGATGAGGCCAGCAAACAGAGCGACTGACCGCAGGAACATATTTCATACTATATACACTAACAACCTCCTTACCCCTACTAATAGCCATTATCTTTATTAATAACTCAACAGGTACCCCTACCCTCTTCCTTCAACTATTACACCCCTCCAACCAATGAACAAGCCTCCTACTATGACTAGCCTGTATAACCGCATTCCTAGCAAAAATACCAATCTATGGACTGCACCTCTGACTCCCAAAAGCCCACGTAGAAGCCCCCATTGCCGGTTCAATAGTCCTAGCAGCCACCCTCCTAAAATTAGGGGGGTACGGCATCATCCGCATGATACAAATTATACCCACGACAAAAACAGACATATTCCTTCCATTCATCGTGCTAGCTCTGTGAGGAGCCATCCTGGCCAATCTAACCTGCCTACAACAAACAGACCTAAAATCATTAATTGCCTACTCCTCTGTTAGCCACATAGGCCTAGTAGTCGCCGCAATCATAATTCAAACCCCCTGAGGCCTCTCAGGGGCCATAACCCTAATAATCGCCCATGGCTTTACCTCCTCAGCACTCTTCTGCCTAGCCAACACAACCTATGAACGCACACACACACGAATCCTAATCCTCACACGAGGATTTCACAATATTCTCCCCATGGCCACAACCTGATGGCTACTAACCAACCTCATAAACATCGCTATCCCCCCCACCATGAACTTTACAAGTGAACTACTAATTATATCAGCCCTGTTTAGCTGATGCCCAACAACTATAATCCTCCTTGGGCTGTCAATACTAATTACTGCCTCCTATTCCCTACACATATTTCTCTCTACACAAATAGGACCAACGCTGCTCAACAACCAAACAGAGCCGACACACTCACGAGAACATCTTTTAATAGCCCTTCACATTATCCCCCTAATAATAATTTCAATAAAACCGGAGCTGATCATAAGAAGTGTGTGTAATTTAAAAAAAATATCAAGTTGTGACCCTGAAAATAGATACCACTCGCACACCGAGAGGTTTAAAAGACCTGCTAACTCTTTAATCTGGTAAAATTCCAGCCCTCTCTCTCTATTAAAGGAAAATAGCCCCTCCACTGGCCTTAGGCGCCAATACTCTTGGTGCAAATCCAAGTAATAGAATATGGACCTAACCACACCAACTATTATTCTAGCGATTTTCCTATCCCTGACCGCCTCTACAATTCAACCCCTTCCTAAACATAACCTCAACAATACTAAGCACACCCTCATACTAATATTTATAATTAGCATAATCCCCCTCAACACACTATTAAACCATGACAGCGAGCTGACAATAACACTACTTCCTCTGATTATTACCCCAACAGAAAACATTAATATCACTATTACACTCGACACATTATCCTTAACCTTTATCCCAGTAGCCCTATTCATTACATGGTCCATCACTGAATTCTCTATCTGATATATAGCCTCCGATCCAAACATTAATAAATTTATTAAATACTTAATCACCTTCCTAATCACAATAATAATCATCATTACAGCTAATAATATATATCAACTCTTTATCGGCTGAGAAGGTGTAGGAATTATATCCTTCCTCTTAATTGGATGATGGGGGGCACGATCAAGCGCTAACACAGCAGCCCTCCAAGCTATTATCTACAACCGAATCGGGGATATTGGCCTCATCCTCACCTCTACCTGACTTATAACTTTCTCCTCAATAAACATACAAGAACTTCTAATTCAATACGAAATAACCAACCTCATCCCCACAATAGGCCTAATAGCAGCAGCCATCGGAAAATCCGCACAATTTAGCCTCCACCCATGATTGCCAGCAGCAATAGAAGGTCCCACCCCCGTATCAGCCCTTCTCCACTCCAGCACCATAGTTGTAGCCGGGGTATTTCTATTAATCCGTCTCCACCCCATTCTTAACAATAGCCACAGCATGAAAATAATATGCTTAATTCTAGGAGCAACAACAACTATATTTGCTGCAGCCGCAGCTATCACACAACACGATATCAAAAAAATCATTGCATTATCAACCACAAGCCAATTAGGCCTAATAATAACAATGCTTGGGTTAAATCAGCCTACCCTAGCCTTCCTTCACATAACCATACACTCTTTTTTTAAAGCACTTCTTTTCCTGTGCTCGGGCTCATTTATCCACAACCTAAACAATGAACAAGATCTTCGAATAATGGGTAACCTACTTAAATCCGCACCCATAACCTCATCATTCACCATTATTGCCAGCCTCTCGCTAATAGGTATACCCTTCCTATCAGGATTTTACTCAAAAGATATCATCATCGAAACTATGGCCAACTCCCATGTTAACCTATGAGCCCTAACAATCACATTAATTGCTACAACACTTTCCGCCTCCTACAGCATACAAATTATCCTACTTATCCTAACAGGACCCTCACACACCCATATTAAGTCACATAAAGAAGCCAAAAACATCATTCCACCTCTTACACGCCTTGCCCTTACATCTATCCTCATTGGCAGTATTACCAAACTGTCAACTTTACAGACCCCTTCATTCACAACAATACCAAAAACAATTAAACTCTTAGCATTAACTATAACAACCCTCGGAATCGCCCTATCAAAAGACTTCATACAGACAACCTTATCTTCTTTCCCCCAAAAATCACAAACAATTAATCTATTTTTTAATCAACTGGAATTTTTCAACATCCCCCATGGAGCTATGACAATAAAGACACTAAAATCAAGCCAACAAATTTCAACAGAATTAATAGACCTATGAACCCTAGAAAATTACGGCCCAAAAGGCCTTTCAAATTCATTTACCCAATTAATCCTTCTCTCAACACAACAAAAAAACATAATCAAAAACTACATAACCACTTTCACCCTTACCCTACTTATTTCACTGACTCTCATCTCTACCTAAATGGGCGAAGTCCCCCCAAACGGGTCCAACTTAGAATAACTAACACAGAAAACAAAGCTACAACCAAACCTCAAGCACACACCACTAACCCTATCCCCCCCTCACAATAAAAAACACCGTAACCATTAATCTCTAAACACACCCAATCCTCCCACTCAGGATAAATTAACAAGCCTTGCCCGCCACCCCCAAGAATCAACAGCAACACACACACTATTACCCCCACACCCATAAACACAAAAAAATACCAAGACCCACTAGTACTCACAACAACCTCACCCCCCTTCTCCACACTTACACAATAACCAAAAACCACAACCAACCCTCCCAGATATACAATATACATCACCAATGCAGCATATGTACGTCCCATTATAACCATACAAACACAACAAAAAAAGGAAATGCCTATCAAAGAAATCACCCCCTGATAAGGTACAACAGTAAAACTTAAAACCACAACACCAAAAAACATTAATACCAAGATAAAATAAAGCAGGTACTCTACTATAAACATAGTTTTTACTCTTCTAGAGTCCTGTGGCCTGAAAAACCACCGTTGTACATCAACTACAAAAACATGTCCCACCATCACACACTCATACTATTTAATCTCCTCCCAGTAGGCTCAAATATCTCAACCTGATGAAACTTTGGATCAATACTACTCACCTGCTTAATAATCCAAATCATAACCGGTTTCTTCCTAGCAATCCATTATACAGCCAACATTGGTCTTGCCTTCTCATCCATCATCCACACTTCCCGTGACGTACCCTACGGCTGAATCATACAAAACACACACGCCATTGGTGCATCTTTATTCTTCATTTGCATTTATATCCATATCGCACGGGGAATTTACTACGGCTCTTATCTTAATAAAGAAGTCTGACTATCAGGCACCACTCTTTTAATCCTCCTAATAGCCACTGCCTTCTTCGGTTATGTCCTACCGTGAGGTCAAATATCATTCTGAGCAGCAACAGTAATCACAAATCTCCTTACTGCCATCCCTTATTTCGGAACAACACTCACCACCTGACTATGAGGGGGCTTCGCAATCAATGACCCAACCCTAACCCGATTCTTCGCCCTTCACTTCATCCTTCCATTCGCCATTATCTCTGCTTCCTCAATTCACATTTTACTACTGCACAACGAAGGCTCCAACAACCCCCTGGGAACAAACTCAGATATTGACAAAATTCCATTCCACCCTTATCATTCTTACAAAGACGCCCTAATACTAACAATAATAGTTACATTACTATTTATTATTCTCTCCTTTTACCCTAATGTCTTAAATGATCCAGAAAACTTCTCAAAAGCTAACCCCTTAGTCACACCTCAACACATTAAGCCCGAATGGTACTTCCTGTTTGCCTACGGTATCCTCCGTTCTATCCCAAACAAACTAGGTGGAGCCCTAGCTCTAGTCCTATCCATCACCATTCTTTTTACAGCACCATTCACCCACACCTCCCACACCCGCTCTATAATATTCCGGCCCCTCATGCAACTCACATTCTGAACCTTCGCTACCACACTTATCATCATCACCTGAACAGCCACTAAACCAGTAGAACCTCCATTTACAGAAATTGGCCAACTTGCCTCAATCCTATACTTCACATTCTTCATAGCAAACCCCCTTATTGGCCTAGCCGAGAATAAAATCTCAAACTTCGCCTGCCCTAATAGCTTAAATCTTTAAAGCGTTGACCTTGTAAGCCAAAGCCGGATATTCCTTAGAGCAGCCAATCCGTATTTTACTAATTAAACTACTCTCTGATAAACCGTAAAAAATAACTCTCCGAGGACCCCCCCCTACCCCCCCCAAGCAATTGGGTCCCGAAATCGGCCTATATATGTACTCTTTACATATATGGGTCCTCATATCGCTATGTATAATAATACATTAATCGTTTTTCCCCACGCCTAATAAACAGGAATTGGACTTTAATGAATTATATATAAAACTGGCTCACTAACATAATTTCCTTACCTCATTTTCTGGTCGTTCCATTTAACAGAGGTTGTCTGTTATTAGTAACCATGGCTATCTACTTCAAACCGGTGTCCCATGATTTAACCCTTCCCGTGAAATCCTCTATCCTTTCACCGCAGGCATACAGTCCCGCTTTTCACGTCCATATACTGTAACTCCTCCCGTTTATGTCCTTTCCAAGGCCGCTGGTTACTCTTTCAGGAGCTTCTCAATGGTCCGGAACCACCCCGCCTTACTTGCTCTTTCCAAGGCCTATGGTCGCACCCTTTATACTGGTACATTTAACCTCATGTTCTTATCACGAATGCATGTTCCACCCCTGGTTGTCTTTTTATAGGTACCTTTCACCTGACACCCATATATGCCCGTTACCGTCACCCCTCTCCGGGGTAGATCATTAGTCCAGGTGGAGCTATGTTCTTGGTCTTGCACTTTTCCCTATAGGGATACATCTTCTTAATGCTTGTTATACATATTATTACATACTGCTAAAAATTTCATTATTTTTTATTAATGAAATCCCGGTGTAATTACATTTTTACACCCGATTTTTTAAATTTTTACCAAAATTAATCCCACTTTCCTATACTAAAATTACAAACCCGAAATCCTATACAAAATTACCTCACATATTATTTTATTTTTCAAAAACCTGCGAGAAAAAAAAACAGTATAAAAATCACCGCCTCATTTTTAGATCACCGGAAATTTACTATCTTCTCTAGATTCACGATTCATAAATGCCAATCGCCCGAAACAGAACACAGCCGATTTTACCTTTATTTTTAACCCAATCCCGAATTCTTATATAAAA